GAACAAAATGGATTCAAAAACGCTGGAAACTCATTGATTCGTCTAATATCTAAATCTAGTTTATCTCTTTTTTTTTTTCAATTTGAAATTTAGTAGATCGAAAATTGATGCCCTTCAAAAATGTATAGATCCAATGTCACATTCAGTCAAAATTTATGATACATGTATTGGATGTACTCAATGTGTTCGAGCCTGCCCCACAGATGTGTTAGAGATGATACCTTGGGACGGATGTAAAGCAAAACAAATTGCTTCAGCTCCAAGAACAGAGGATTGTGTCGGTTGTAAGAGGTGTGAATCAGCTTGTCCAACAGATTTCTTGAGTGTTCGGGTTTATTTATGGCATGAAACAACTCGCAGCATGGGTCTAGCTTATTGATATCTCACTTAAAACTCTACTTGAATTCAGCTGATTTGTTTTACCGAGAAAACCCGAGCGCAAAAAAATTTTTGCGCACCGGTTTTCTGGCCCAAGTGTATTTTGCCTTTACCACGAATGATTTTCCTTGGTTAACAATAATTGTATTTTTACCAATAGCTGCAGGTTCTTTAATTTTTTTTCTTCCTCATAGAGGAAATAAGGTAATTAGATGGTATACAATTTGTATATGTATTTTTGAGCTCCTTCTACTAACCTATGTATTCCGTTATCATTTCCAATCAGATGATCCATTAATCCAACTAGTGGAAGATTATAAATGGATTCATTTTTTCGATTTTCATTGGAAATTGGGAATAGATGGACTTTCTATAGGATCTATTTTACTAACGGGATTTATCACTACTTTAGCTACGTTAGCAGCCTGGCCTCTTACTCGGGATTCTCGATTATTCCATTTTTTGCTATTAGCAATGTATAGCGCTCAAATAGGGCCATTTTCTTCTCAGGACCTTTTACTTTTTTTCATCATGTGGGAGTTAGAATTAATTCCGGTTTATCTCCTTCTATCCATGTGGGGAGGAAAGAAACGGATGTACTCGGCAACTAAATTTATTTTGTACACGGCAGGCGGTTCGGTTTTTCTATTAATGGGGGTTATGGGTCTTGGTTTATATGGTTCTAATGAACCAACATTAGATTTTGAAACATCAATTAATCGACCGTATCCTGTGGCCTTGGAAATACTATTTTATATTGGATTTTTGATTTCGTTTGCTGTCAAATTGCCGATTCTACCTTTCCATACATGGTTACCTGATACCCATGGCGAAGCTCATTACAGTACGTGTATGCTTTTAGCCGGAATCTTATTAAAAATGGGAGCATATGGGTTGATTCGGATTAATATGGAATTATTACCTCATGCTCATTCTATTTTTTCTCCATGGTTGATGATAATAGGCACAATACAAATAATCTATGCAGCTTTAACTTCTTCTGGTCAACGTAATTTTAAAAAAAGAATAGCCTATTCTTCTGTATCGCATATGGGTTTGATACTTATAGGAATTGGTTCTATAACCGACGCAGGACTCAATGGAGCCATTTTACAAATAATTTCTCACGGATTTATTGGGGCGGCCTTTTTTTTCTTGGCAGGAACAAGTTATGATAGAATACGTCTTGTTTATCTCGACGAAATGGGCGGCCTAGCTATCCCAATGCCAAAAATATTTACAATGTTTAGTAGCTTTTCTATGGGCTCCCTCGCATTACCAGGTATGAGTGGTTTTGTTGCCGAATTAATCGTATTGTGGGGGCTAATTACCAGTCAAAAATATCTTTTCATGCCAAAAATTCTACTGACTTTTGTAATAGCAATTGGAATGATATTAACGCCTATTTATTCATTATCTATGTTACGCCAGATGTTCTATGGATCCAAGCTATTTAATGCCCCTACTTCTTATCTTTTTGATTTTGGCCCGCGTGAGTTGTTTGTTTCAATCGCTATCTTTCTACCCATAATAGGGATTGGAATCTACCCGGATTTTGTTCTGTCACTCTCAGTTGAGAAGGTTGAAGTTCTTTTATCTAGTTTTTTATAGAGATTTTTACTAAATAAAAATTGAGATAATTTTTAAAAACTTGTCGGAGAATAGAAAAAGGATGATTTTTTTCTATTCTTTTCAATCAAAGTGAAAAAAATGAATTTTCATTTTAACCCGATATGCGCGGTCTTTAGCGAGAACCGCGCAAATTACTACACTATTGATACTGGATTCACGCAGTTCGTTACAAAGTTTTTTATAGACAGCTCGCGTTAGTTTGTATTCGTAAGAAGCTTCCTTAGCTAGACGTTAATGTAAATGAACCATAACTATGTAGCCCTATTCCTAATAGATTAACTCCAAAATAGCATATCCAAATTATCAGAAACCCCAGAGCCGCCACCAGTGCGGAATTTTCACCCGGGAAATTCTTATTTGTTCGAATATGTAAATAAATAGCGAATATCATCCAAGTAATAAAGGCCCAAATTTCTTTTGGGTCCCAACTCCAATATGATCCCCACGCTTCATTCGCCCAGACTGCTCCTGAAATAATGCCCGTAGTTAAAAAAAGAAATCCTAGACTAATCACACGATAACTCCAAAAATCCAACTGTTGAATTAATTGGCTCTTGTAATAATTCTTACCAGAAAAAAAAGAAGTATTTCTTAAAATAGTACTTCTGTCATAGCTATATTGGATTTCGTTAAACGAAAATGATTTTAAAAACCGATTACTTTTCTTTCGAAATGTAAAGACTAGAAGTGCAGCGGATAATAATGATCCACACAGAAGAGCGGCATAGCTCAATATCATCATACTTACATGCATTATTAACCACTCGGATTGGAGCGCAGGGACTAATATTGAAGGTTTCTGTATTTCACTTAAAAGATTTGAAGTAGCAAATCCTTGGGTAAAAATAGTACTCGAGGCGGTTAGTGTGCTTAGATTTTTATTTTTTTTGAAATAGGCCACTATATGAATAAGGGAGAAACTCCACGAAAGAAAGATTAATGATTCGTATAAATCACTTAGTGGAAAATGACCGGAATAAATCCAACGAATCACTAATAATCCGGTTAAACACAAAAAGGTCGGTATCATGCCCTTTTCTGATAACTCATATGGTTTTATGAGTTCAGTGACCAATAGGTTGATCAACCTAATTGAAATGACAATTGAAACAATTGAAAAGGAAATATGATTTAATATATGCTCTAAGGTTGAAAATATCATAAAAAAAAGAGTAATCCCTTAATTTAAGTAATAAATGAAAAGCGGGAATTGAATTCATTTTTTATTATAAGATCTATTGTCTGGTGTTTTGAAGACGGCATGCCGCTACTCGGACTCGAACCGAGATGCTCTAGCACTGCTTCCTAAGAGCAGCGTGTCTACCGATTTCACCATAGCGGCTTGTTTGAACCCATAATAGGGTATTTATATTGAATTGTCAATATTGACAATGTCACTAAAAATTTTGGAATAACAATTAGTTTCCATTTAACTTCTTGCAGAAATTTAAAACAACAAAATTCCTTTTCTTGCGGAACATAAAAGAAACTCTTTTTGAATTTTTCCAACGTAAGACATTGTTTGTATATAAGTTTGTATATAATATACCGAGAGTTTTCTTCTTTTATTGGTCGGGCTGAAATCAAAAATCAAAATTCTTGAGATATATAAAAGAAAAAAATATTATTAGCACTTGAATTATAACAAAAAGGTCGATGGGGAAAATAAGACTCCCCACCAACAAAATGAAAAATAGAGTCCTAAAAAAAGGTAAAACCTTGTTTTTTTTATTGTATTTTTCTTATAATTTTTGAAATTTTCAAATTCTTAATGTTCCATTTTTACATATGAACATCACAAATTTTCTTGTCGCATAAAAAAACTTTTTGATTTGCCAGTAGAAAGAGATTTTCCTAATGACAAAGCTTTTAACGCCGATGAATATCCCTTCCTTTTCCAAATATTTTTACGAATACGCTTTTTTGATCTAGAAGTGCGTTTTTTTGGAACTGCCATTTCAAAACGAAGAGGTGACTCAGTGTTATAGTTGGATGTGAAAGACATCTATTGTTCAAAAGAATCCTTAGTTACTATTCATTATCTAGTTATTCTTTTAGTCCTTATCATCACAAAAAATCTCAATATATGAACCTTGTATACAAAATTCCTACAAATTTATTTGTTCAAAAAGGTTTTTATACTCTAGAAGGCTTCTAAGAACAAATAAGTTGTCTGGGTTAGTAGTACTTTTATTTTTTGTTTTTTCTCAGATATTTCTATAATAAGCTATGATATATAAATCTAATTCGTGGAACTAAAAAAAACGAATCATAATCAATCTCATAAGGAATTAGTTAATAAGTTGAAATAAACTAACTAAAGTGAAACTAAAAAAAATAACGAGTTATTAAGCCGATGACATTAGTGAATTCCACGATTGATATCAGAATCGAGTACTTTATGAGTGTAATTCCTGATGGTTGCTATACAAAAAACCATTGTATTGTTAGGAAAATTTCTATTTTTATTTTTGATCTCTTCCTAAATTTTTATATTTTCAAAATACAAATATATTTAAAATAAAGAAGTATTTTCTTTTTTACAGAACTTGGTCATATTATTTGACCACGTCTAACTTCTGTCTAACTTCTTGAGTTGAATATTTGAACTATTTCAAAAAACTCAGATACAGAATAAGTACTAGTATCAAATGCTAAATTTTTATTTACGTTAATTTTTTTTTAGTTAGTGCATATTTTGATTTTTTTATTGATCCCTTTTGAAAGGGGTGGGGTCTAGTTAATCGGAAGCAATTAATTCCGACTCAAAAACTTTTTTTTATGGAACAAACATATCAATATGCATGGATAATACCTTTCCTTCCCCTTTCAGTTCCTATATTAATCGGAGTGGGACTTCTTCTTTTTCCGTCGGCAACACAAAGTCTTCGTCGTATGTGGGCTTTTCAAAGTGTTTTAGTATTAAGTATAGTCATGATTTTTTCGATCAATTTCTCGATTCAGCAACTAAATAGCCGTGCTACCTATCAATATGTCTGGTCTTGGATTCTCAATAATGATTTGTCTTTAGAATTTGGCTACTTAATTGATCCGCTTACTTCTATTATGTCAATATTAATCACTACTGTTGGAATTTTGGTTCTTATTTATAGTGATAATTATATGTTTCATGATCGTGGATATTTGAGATTTTTTGCTTATATGAGTTTTTTCAGTACTGCCATGTTGGGATTAGTTACTAGTTCCAATTTGATACAAATTTATATTTTTTGGGAATTAGTAGGAATGTGTTCATATCTGTTAATAGGATTTTGGTTCACACGTCCTGTTGCAGCAAATGCTTGTCAAAAAGCGTTTGTAACTAATCGTGTTGGGGATTTTGGTTTATTATTGGGAATTTTGGGTTTTTATTGGATAACAGGGAGTTTTGAATTTCGGGATTTATTTCAAATATTCAATAACTTGATTTTTCATAATGAGTTAAATTTTTTATTTGTTACGTGGTGCAGTGTTTTATTCTTTTCTGGTGCCGTTTCGAAATCGGCACAATTCCCTCTTCATGTATGGTTACCAGATGCGATGGAAGGACCGACTCCTATTTCGGCTCTTATCCATGCCGCTACTATGGTAGCCGCGGGAATTTTCCTTGTAGCTCGACTTTTACCTCTTTTCATTATTATACCTCACATAATGAATTTAATCTCTTTAATAGGGATAATAACACTATTTTTTGGAGCTACTTTAGCTCTTGCTCAAAAAGACATTAAGAGGGGTTTAGCCTATTCCACCATGTCTCAATTGGGTTATATGATGTTAGCTCTAGGTATGGGGTCTTCTCGAAGTGCTTTATTTCATTTGATTACTCATGCTTATTCGAAAGCATTATTGTTTTTGGGATCGGGTTCTGTTATTCATTCAATGCAAACTATTGTTGGTTATTCTCCGACTAAAAGTCAAAATATGGTTTTTATGGGAGGTTTAAAAAAACATGTACCAATTACCAAAAGTGCTTTTTTATTAGGCACACTTTCTCTTTGTGGTATTCCACCTCTTGCTTGTTTTTGGTCCAAAGATGAAATTCTTAATGATAGTTGGTTATATTCAGTAATTTTTGCAATAATAACTTGGTCTACGGCGGGATTAACCGCATTTTATATGTTTCGGATCTATTTACTTACTTTTGAAGGACATTTAAATGCTCATTTTCAAAATTTTAGTGGAAAAAAAAAGACTTCCCTCTATTCAATATCTCTATGGGGTAAAGAAGGTTTTAAAGTCAATAACAAAAACTTTCATTTGTTAACTTTATTAATAATGAAGAAAAAGAAAAGTGCTTATTTTTTTTCACAGAAGCTAGATCGAATTGATGAGAATGCAAGAACTAGAAGCCAACCTTTTCTTACTAGTTCTCATTTTGGCACGAAGAAAACTTTTTCATATCCTTATGAATCGGATAATACTCTATTATTTCCTATCCTTATATTAGTTTTTTTTACTTTCTTTGTTGGATTTATAGGAATTCCTTTGAATGGCGTCGATTTGGATATTTTATCCAAATGGTTAAACCCCGCTATAAATCTGTTACATCAAAATTCGAATAATTTAACAGATTGGTCGGAATTTGCGAAAGATGCAGTGTTCTCAGTCAGTCTAGCCTATCTTGGCATAAGTATAGCATTTTTTTTATATAAGCCTCCATATTCCCCTTTTACAAATTTTGATTTAGTTAATTCATTAATTAAAACAAATCTTAAGATAATTTTTTCTGACAAGATAAAAAATGGGATATATGCTTGGTCATATAATCGTGGTTATATAGACGCTTTTTATGCAACATACTTAACAGGGACGATGAGAAGAGTGTCGGAATTCACTCATTTTTTTGATAGAAAAGTAGTTGATGGAATTACGAATGGAGTAGGTCTTATGAGTTTCTTTGTAGGAGAGGCGATCAAATCTATGGGCGGTGGGCGTATTTCTTCGTATCTTTTCTTGTATTCTTCTTACGTCTCAATGTTTTTATTAATTGCCTATTTCGTATCTAGAAGATAAAATTTTTGCTATTCTATTCTTAAATCTAAACATATGAGGATAGAATAGTGAAAAAAAGCGTGAGTATTTAAAAGCTCAATTTTATCAAAAAGAATTATTTTGTTATCTTTTATCAAAAAAATCAGAAAATGTTACAAAATTTATATTAACCGCATTTAATAGAAGTTCAAGACACATAAGAGCCCTAACCATATTTCGACTCGTGATCAATCCATATAGACTGACAGAAAATAAATAGGCACTCAAAATAAGTACATGTTCGAGCATCATTAACAAACTCCTTATCAATCTCGATTCATTTCAATATGAACAAAAATTTCACTAATTAGATTAACTCGAACATAGCAAGTAATAAAATAAAGAAATCGATTGGTAATAGATCGAACTAATAAAGTAAAGAATTTTTTTCTACATGAAGGCAAATAGAATAGAAAGGAAATGAATGTGATAGTCCAGAATACAGTTTGATTTTGATTC